TCCTTCACCAAGTAATAAGATAAATGAGTAATTACAAATATCTAGAATCTATATTATTTATAAGGGACCAGAAATACCTTGCTTACGTATCATTAGGAAATGCATTAACATAAATACGGCCGTAAGAAGAGGTAATACAAAAGTGTGTAAACTATAAAAACGAGTCAAAGTGGATTGTCCAACACTAGCACTTCCGCGTAATAATTCTACAAGAGGCGATCCTATTACCGGAATAGCATCAGGTACACCTGTTACAATTTTGACTGCCCAATAACCAATTTGATCCCAAGGTAAAGAATAACCTGTTACACCAAAAGATGCGGTCAATACACCCAGAACCACACCAGTAACCCAAGTTAATTCGCGAGGTTTTTTAAAACCACCAGTGAGGTATACACGAAATACGTGCAGGATCATCATTAGGACCATCATACTTGCCGACCATCGATGAACTGATCGGATTAACCAACCAAAGTTAGCTTCAGTCATTATATATTGAACAGAAGCAAAAGCCTCAGTAACGGTTGGACGGTAATAAAAAGTCATAGCAAATCCCGTAGCTACTTGTACTAAAAAACAAGTAAGAGTAATTCCTCCTAGACAATAAAAAATGTTGACATGCGGAGGAACATATTTACTAGTTATATCATCTGCAATCGCCTGAATTTCAAGACGTTCTTCGAACCAATCATAAACTTTATTGAGATAGGTAAACCAAGGTTACTCCCCCTCCAAGAACTGTATATGAGAATTTCATCTCGTACAGCTCAAACAAAAAAAAGACCCAAATACTGATTGAAATGGATATGAAATATAAAGTTTTAAACTTTTCTCTCATTCAATATTATTTAAAGATATGAAAGAGTCAAAACGCGAAAGCTCTTCTTTGTGGTTAAATGCCAAAAAATCAAGTCAGCTCGTTCGTCTTTATGTTGTGTTGATCGTTACAGGCCTCTTGAATCTTCTAGATTACCTATCTTTATTGTCTTTTTTATTTGGTATTTGTATGTAATGGGAATGCGGATTTTTTCTTGTTTTCTTTAATTTTTGATAGGAATTCTCTTGGTAAGACCCTACTTAACTAATCAATTGAAACCTCAGATTCATACGAGAACCACGATAATTCAATGAAACCTTCAAAGTCCAAAGTTCACTGAGTGAGAACCGTTGGATCATCACTTATTCAATCAAAAAAATACAAAGAAGCGCTTGTCCTCTGATCTAAATAAGAGTTTAAAAGTAGAAAAATATTTTGATTTATTAAAGTTTATAAGATAGAACGGAAAGAAGTCCGGCTACGAGGTCTGAGTATTAAGTATGAATCATAGTTCGAATGCTTTGTGATCTATTTGATCTATTTCGTGCTCCAGATACTCGAATGAATATCCGACGAAGTAAAACCATCTTGATAAAGATGACAGAGCCCATTCTCTGTACTATCCATAGGGTCAATTCTAACAAGTCACACACTCATATTCCGGAAATATAAAATGCAGAAAAAAATTTCGCGGTCGAACTACCAAAGGAGAATAGGCTAAATTTTTTAGACCTACATAATTTACTTTTTTTATATCGAACTAAAAGCTAGGACTTCAAGATTCTTCTCAGTCTAATTCACTGAAATTCCATCCAGTAGAACAGAAGAATTATAAATCTCCAAAATAATAGATAGGAATACCGCAAATAGAGCCATTGCAACACCCATCAAAGGGGTCGTTCCCCATCCAGGAGCTACTTTACCATATTCGGAATTCAATGGTTTCAATAACTTCCCTGCAGTAGTGCTTCTTGGACCAGATCTAGAACTATCTTCAACAGTTTGTGTAGCCATAAATCTTATTTTGTATTCATTACGATCTGTTGACTTTGTATACCATTCCGTTGTAAATAAACGATCTTATCATAGATCCATTGTGGTCTTTTAATTCTATAATAATGGAAACAGCAACCCTAGTCGCCATCTTTATATCTGGGTTACTTGTAAGTTTTACTGGGTATGCTCTATATACTGCCTTTGGGCAACCCTCTCAACAACTAAGAGATCCATTCGAGGAACACGGGGACTAGTTGACGTAATCAGCCTCCAAATATTTGGAGGCTGATTACGTCAATGAAGATAATGAAAAATTATTTCATTTTTTAGTTGAAATTTTAGGTGGTTCCCGAAAAAAAATAGCGAAAAAAATTATCCCTAAAGTAGATACTAAGAGAAATGTATAAACCAATGCTTCCATAAATTTGATCGTGGTTTACAATTATAGCTTTCATACCTGTTTTGTTTTTGTTTACTTGGGAGTATCCCTACGGATAAAGAAAGAGTCAAAGAAACGGCAGCGATTTAAATCAAGATTTCTACAGTACCCTACCTATTAAATAAAATCGCAAACAGAAACTATAAGAAAAAAACAATGTTGCATCAAACTGTTTGTCTTTTTGTAGTTGGATCTCCAAGTTTTTGGAATGCCCCAAATTCTACTTGAGCATCCAAATCTGGATCAATACCAGCAAAAACATCTCTGAAAAGGGTTCTAGAACCATGCCAAATGTGTCCAAAGAAGAAAAGTAGAGCAAACGAAGCATGCCCAAAAGTAAACCAACCTCTTGGACTGCTACGAAAAACACCATCGGATTTCAAAGTAGCACGATCTAATTCAAAAATCTCACCCAATTGAGCCCGTCTAGCATATTTTTTCACAGTTGCGGGATCACTATAACTAACTCCATTGAGTTCACCACCATAAAACTCAACAGTTACACCTACTTGTTCGACACTATATTTAGACTCTGCCCTTCTAAATGGGACGTCGGCTCTAACAATTCCGTCTCCGTCTACCAAAACAACCGGAAATGTTTCAAAAAAAGTAGGCATACGGCGTACAAAAAGTTCACGCCCTTCTTTATTTCTAAAGACGGGGTGTCCTAGCCATCCAACAGCTATTCCATCCCCATTGTCCATTGAACCCGCTCGGAATAACCCCCCCTTTGCTGGATTATTACCAATATAATCATAAAAAGCTAATTTTTCAGGAATTTTAGCCCAAGCTTCTGATAAACTTTGATTTTCAGCTAGTCCAGCACTAACTCTTCGATATATTTCTTGTTGAAAGTATCCCTGATCCCATTGATAACGAGTAGGACCAAATAATTCGATGGGAGTAGTTGCGGAACCATACCACATAGTTCCAGCAACAACAAAAGCTGCAAAAAAGACAGCAGCAATACTACTGGAAAGGACGGTTTCAATATTACCCATACGTAATCCTTTGTATAGACGTTGAGGCGGACGCACACTAAGATGGAATAAGCCCGCTAATATACCCAACGTCCCTGCTGCAATATGATGAGAGGCTATCCCTCCCGGAACAAAAGGGTCAAAACCCTCCACGCCCCACGCCGGGTTTACGGGTTGGACCTTTCCGGTTAGTCCATAAGGGTCGGATACCCATATTCCAGGACCAAATAATCCTGTTACATGAAATGCGCCAAAACCAAAGCAAGCCACTCCTGAAAGAAATAAATGAATTCCAAAAATCTTAGGCAAATCCAAAGAAGGTTTTCCTGTACGTTCATCACAAAAAATTTCTAGATCCCAATATGCCCAATGCCAAATAGCTGCCAAGAAGCATAAGCCAGAAAACACAATATGTGCTGCGGCTACCCCTTCGTAACTCCAAAGACCCGGGTTCGTTATAGTCCCTCCTGTAATATTCCAACCGCCCCATGAGTTGGTTATTCCTAAACGAGTCATGAAAGGTATAACGAACATACCTTGTCTCCACATTGGATCAAGAACAGGGTCGGAGGGATCAAAAACAGCTAATTCATATAGAGCCATCGAACCGGCCCAACCAGCAACCAGAGCGGTATGCATTATATGAACAGAAAGCAAACGACCGGGATCATTCAATACAACAGTATGAACACGATACCAAGGCAAACCCATGGAAATACCCCTTTATCAACGAAAAATAGACACTATGTAACTTTATTGCATTGGAAAAAACTATGCTACGGACCCCCCTTTTTAGGTAATTTTTTCGGAGAAAGGATTAATATTTGTTCTATTCTGTTAGTAATAATGAACAATTCGATTCATAGGAAAAAAGGGAAGCGGATCTATTCTATATCCGATAAGTACCAATACGCAATGGGGGTGAATCCTATTTTATATGAACCAAGATAGCTATTGTTGTTCATCATTCAGAAGCCCATTCGTAAAAAATTGACTTTATTTTTATTCATTCTCTCTTACTTTACTTTTATTTTATATTTTTTTTTAGCTTATTCAACTTATGTATTAAATATGATTCATTTAAATATGATTAATTAAAGTAGGAAAAAAGGATAATATTATTAAAAAATGAAACCCCAGTCTTACGTTTCCACATCAAAGTGAAATAGAGAACTTAATTCTCTTTTTTTTTCATTTCATGCCTATTGGCGTTCCAAAAGTACCTTTTCGAAGTCCTGGAGAAGGAGATACATCTTGGGTTGACATATAGTGCGACTTGTCAGATATATTGGGCTATATGGGATTTTCCCATTTTCTCCCTCGATCGAGATATCCTCTGTTTCGCCCAAAAAGATTGATTTAATTATCAAAAATTTGTAACGCGAAGCGCAAAAAATAAAGTGGAATTAAATGCAGGGAGTATTTAGATTGATATTAGATTATCCAAAATTTTTATGGTTTACGTGATCGGACTAATAAAATGAAGTATCCAGGCTCCGTTTAGCAAAAACCCAATTGATAATTAATATATAATATTTTTTTAATTACTACTTGTTATGATATGCAAAATTATGATAAAAATTTATATTAAAAAATACAAAAAATTTAAACAGGGTGATCTAAAACTGTTGATCAAATCAAATAATATAATTCAAAATTTGGTGACTAGTTGACAGAAGACATGTGAAAGAAATGAATTGAAAAACAAAAGAAGGAGTAGTAAAAAAAAAGACGCGGTATTTGGTTCATTTGTCCTATATGTGCAAATAAAAATCGGGCAAATTTTTCCTTTTACTCGGGGTAGAGCATAAACCTAAAAAATGGAATAAAAAAAAGGAAGAAGCCCGTTCAGGAACAAGAAAAAACCATCGCCATTTCAACTGAATATCGATGAAAAAAAATATCAATGAATCAAGTTAGTCTGATAGGCTTAATCAATCGTTTTATTATTTTATTATAGGATTATAATATCTAATAAAAGAGGCAAAAACGTATTTTTTCTTTTACTTTTAAAAAGGGAGCAAGCCCTTACCTTAAAAGTTACAAAGAAAAGCCTTCTATGAAAAAAGGGGGTTGGAATCGACACATTGATTTTTTCACAATTTTTATTGAACCGTATGCATCAAAAGGTGCCTGTACGGCTCCTAAGGAATAAAATTTTATCCTAATCAACCGACTTTATCGAGAAAGATTATTTTTTTTAGGCCAAGAAGTTGATACCGAAATCTCGAATCAACTTATTAGTCTTATGATATATCTCAGTATAGAAAAGGATACCAAAGATCTTTATTTGTTTATAAACTCTCCTGGCGGATGGGTAATATCTGGAATGGCTATTTATGATACTATGCAATTTGTGCGACCCGATGTACAGACAATATGCATGGGATTGGCCGCTTCAATAGCATCCTTTATCCTAGTCGGAGGGGCAATTACCAAACGTATAGCATTCCCTCACGCTTGGCGCCAATGAGTTTTTTTATTTTAGAGAAAAAATACTATGCCTTCGCCACCAGAAATATGAATTAGTTAAGTAATAATAGCATGGCACTTCGAATTCGATATGAAATTTTTGAGATTAAAAAAATTTTTAGATTATATATTGAAAGAGTAGTATGAGATAAGGAAGGGGTATTTCAAATGATATCTTACCTATTCGGGCACATCTCAGCGTCACAAACTTTGTTTTCACACCGGAAGCTTATTTACAAAATTTATATTAAAAAAGACACTTTGGGATTGCTGAATCATAGACGAATCAAAAAAATGATATATAAAGCAACGGAACCATCATAGTATTTTTTTTACTCCTACAAAAAAGAAGGATGGTAATTGGATCATTTATGGATCTGCGTATAATACAACCTATATTTTGTTTTCGTTCGCCGAAAAGAAAGGGTCAAAAAAACGTAAATTCCATTGTGGAGCCGTATGCAATGCACAAAAAAAGCCTGTACGGTTTTTCAATTTTCTCTGCTTTTTTGGTTATCTCGCCTCGTTCTGCGAAATATAAGAACCTTTTCTATTCTATCATCAGGGTAATGATCCATCAACCCGCTAGTTCGTTTTATGAGGCACAAACGGGAGAATTTATCTTGGAAGCGGAAGAACTACTAAAACTTCGCGAAACCATCACAAGGGTTTATGTACAAAGAACGGGCAAACCTATATGGGTTGTATCCGAAGACATGGAAAGGGATGTTTTTATGTCAGCAACAGAAGCCCAAGCTCATGGAATTGTTGATCTTGTAGCGGTTCAATAAAAAATAAGAGCGATTTCATGCAAATCTACAATTTATAATTTGATATCTTTTTATATTAAAGGTGTAGTTTCATATTCTCTTCAATATATATTTTTTTTATATTGAAGAGAATCTTGAAGAGAAGTAATTCAGAATTAGCCGGTTAGAACCAATCTAAACCAGCCCATTCATTATTTATATGATTCCGTATGCCAACCATTAAACAACTTATTAGAAATACAAGACAGCCAATCCGAAATGTCACGAAATCCCCAGCGCTTCGGGGATGCCCTCAGCGACGAGGAACATGTACTCGGGTGTATGTGCGACTCGTTTAGTTAGATCATAGACTGAGACTGAGACACAAAAAGGAAATTCTTTTTTAAATATCAAGGATCAGTACCTTTGAATAAAATATAATGTAGGAACTCGATTCATTATTTAAAAAAGATAGATCGCTCATATCTTCTATTGTGTCTGAAACTTATGGTTTACATTGGTGCAAATCCAATCAACTCCATTTTTTAGAAAACCCCCAATGATAACAAATGGTTATCCATTAAGCGGGGGAAATTACATTTTTTATTAAAAAGATTCCACTCTTGAAAGAAAAGAACGGACTAACAGGGTAAACGACCAAATCAAATTTTAAAATGAAATACCGTTACTGTATAAAGTGGATCTCATTGTGAAAGACCTATTACTGGAATATTCATGGGGTAGAGCCAAAGAATGTGAATTGTACAAGTTACCAATAGTATTGATTAATTAAAAGAAGGAGCTCCGGTGTATAGAGAGGACCTCACCGTTTTAGAAGTAACCATAGAAACGATGGAACCCACTATTTATCCATTTATATTTACGACTTTTTGTAGTTATTCTTTTTTTTATATTAAGTATCAAGGCAATTTCTCCTTTCAAAGCAAAGGAAAATACCTAGCAAAAAATAGTGGTGGGGAAGGTTAGAGTAGCAAAAGCCATTGGAATTTTTTTTTATACATTGGAATAATTCGTGTGGTTATTAATAGACTAGTAAAGGGGAAAAGAATAACTAAAAAAAGAATTAGTTATTCATCAAAGTTTGATTTATTCAATGACTAGAATTAAACGCGGATATATAGCTCGGAGGCGCAGAACAAAACTTCGTTTATTTGCATCAAGCTTTCGAGGGGCTCATTCACGACTTACACGAACTATGACTCAACAGAGAATAAGAGCTTTAGTTTCGGCTCATCGGGATAGGGGTAAAAGAAAAAGAGATTTTCGTCGTTTATGGATAACTCGAATAAATGCCGTAATTCACGAAACGGGGGTATTCTATAGTTATAACCGATTCATACACAATCTGTACAAGAAGCAATTACTTCTTAATCGGAAAATACTTGCACAAATAGCTCTATTAAATAGGAGTTGTCTTTATACGATTTCGAATGAGATCAAAAAATAAGGGGGTTGGAGGAAACCCACTAAAATATTGGAAATAGAGTTCTAAAGAGAATGAGCTCGGGAAGGTAGAGTAGAAATTAGTATTATAAAAAACAAAACGAGGGTATATAGTCGCTAAAAAAAGAGTTTTTCTTTTTATTTTCGACGATTCTTTTCTTTTGTTTTTTATGACAGACACAGACGTAACAATCAAATTTTGATTCTTGATTGGATTTTTCGAACAAAAAATTAATCTCTTTTTTAATTCCTTCACATTGGAATTGTTATTCAATTGAAGAATAAGTCTATTTTTTTCTGGTTCTAAGGCTAGTAGTTCTAGGGGTCGACTCACTTCTTTCAAATTGTTTCTGATTATTAAGAAAAGGTAACAAAGATAAAATACGAGCTTGTTTTATAGCAATAGTAATTAATCGTTGTTGTTTTAAAGTCACTCTATTCACCCGTCTAGATAATATTTTTCCTTGTTCACTAATAAATCGACTAATTAAACTCATGTTTCTATAATCAATTCGATCCCCCGATTGGATCGGGGGCAAACGCCTACGAAAAGATCGCTTGGATTTAGTAAAAAGTCGCTTAGATTTATTCATAATTTTGTTATTCCTTATCTCTAAAATCCTATTTTGATCGGATCAAAATAAAAACGATTTCTATTCTATTATAGGATAGAGTTTCTATATAGAATTAAGAATATAGGATTAGATTTATTTCTATTGATTTATTTGTTTATTTATATATATATGTAATATATATAGATACTATCATTATTCCTGTTCTTAAAATAACAGTTGACATACAAGCACTCAATTTTATCTATTTCTTTATTTCCCCGTGAATTGTATGTTTATAACAATAGGGACAGAATTTTCTCAATTCCAATCGACTAGGGGTGTTATGCCGATTCTTTTGAGTAATATATCTGGAAATTCCCGCCGATTCTTTCTTAATATCATTTCGAACACAACAGGTACATTCCAAAATAATTGTTACTCGAACATCTTTACCCTTGGCCATGAAACCTCCTTTGGATTTATGATTCACCCCAATCTTCTATTTTAATTTTAGGATCCAGAAAGAACAAGAACCAAAAAAATAGAAGCTGTTAACTAAAAAAAAATTCGTAAATATTTTGTTGCAATGAATATTAAATTATTTAGTAATTAAAGAAAAATAAAATAATAAGCAATACAATGATTTTTTGAAAACTATATTTAAAATCTTTGTACAGTATTTTTTTAAGTATCTCGTAGGATACTATTTCCCTAGCAACACCTTTTTTTCGTTCTATTAATAAATCCTGAACCCACCTTTTTCTAATTTATTCTAAAAAAAAATAAAAAAAAAAGGTGGGGGGGATAATTAGTCCCAGATCGTTGATTGTATCTCTAAATTTTTTCACCCCTTCTGATGTTAATAACTATAATTAAAAAAAGGGAAATGTTAATGCATCTGGAAATAAACGATTAATCTCTATTAATAAACCTGCTAATGAAACGAACCATAGAGTACTTAGTACCGGCGCTACGGAAAGATATGTTTTTAGATCTCGCATTTGAAATCCTCCTTCTTTCTTCTTTATTGTATTACATTATATATAGTAATATATATAACTACAGATGTACATGTAGTTACGAAGTTCTTGTATACGTAACCCCCCCCCCATTTTTAAAATTAGAATTGAAATATTGTCTACTAGAACGATCTTATAGATTCCATTTTCAAATGGAAACGCCTTTTATATAAAATTTCAATTTTTAGAATTTTCGTAAAAAAAGTAAATTTTTAATTATATGTTTGTTATCTGATATGAGACAAAAAAATAAGAAATTAATTTGATATACCAATAAAAAATAAGAAGGATGTGGAAAACAAGGCAGGAATTCTCTACAATGACACTGTAAACCAATTGAAAGGGATGTAGCGCAGCTTGGTAGCGCGTTTGTTTTGGGTACAAAATGTCACGGGTTCAAATCCTGTCATCCCTACCTATTACTGCTCAGAAGAGCAGTAACGAGGGATCTATTTTAGATCTATCTTTTTTAAATAAAATTGGACATACATATAATTCTGAAATTTATGA